AAGTTCATGAAATGAATCGTAATCACAATTGAAATGATCGAAAAAGAGATATGAGTTAATATATGTTCTAAAGTCACAAATATCATAAAAAAAGGTGTCCCATTACAGAATTGAAATCAGAAATTGAATACATTATAGGATACATTGTGTCTCTTTTATAGGATGCCGCCACTCGGACTCGAACCGAGATGCTCTAGCACTGCTTCCTAAGAGCAGCGTGTCTACCGATTTCACCATGGCGGCTTACTTGAAATAATAATATTCATTTCATGTTGAATCGTCAAGAATCAAGGATTCAATATAGTTTAGGAAACATTAGAATCGATGAAAAAAGACTCGTTTAAATTCATATTTGAATCTTCAATAAAATAATCCTTAGTTAGTATCGTCCTAGGTTCAGTTTTAACAATCAACTTTCACGTACTATAAACTAAGTTCCCCCGATACAGTTGAAATTTCGATAGTTTTGCTCTCAGTATAGGTATAGAATTAAGAATTGTCCTTTTTCTTTCTATTTTTTTGATGATTTGTTTTTCATTTATCCGATTTCATCGGATAAATGAAAAAGATTGATTTTTTTTTTCAATGAAAAAAAAATCAAATAACTAAGATCTCATATGTATTACAATTTCATCACTAAATCCATTTGGAATTTTTCTAACGATTCCGATACTTTAGTATCATTAAGTATTAATACTCTTCATTGTGTATATGTATATAATATAAATAAGGTAACATTTACCAAACCAATTAAGTTTTAGGTTAGGCATATAACAAAATAAAAGAGTTTAAATTTCTATGACAATTGTACTATTCACAATAGAAAATCTTAATCCTATTTTTCTATTGTGAAAAGTTAATGGATAGGGAAAAAATACTATTCTTAATAAGAACCCAATATACAGAAAACTCTTATTCTACATACCACAGCAGCTAGTTCTAACTAATATTGAGTAGTTCAATACATTAATTAATGTGAATCGTTCATCTTAAAAAATTTTCAGTTCTTCGGGCTATGTCAATTCCAATTATCCCAAGACTTTATTATTTGTTTGTCGCACAAAAAAACTTTTTGAATGTCCGGTAGAAACCGATTTCGCTAAAGAAAAAGCTTTTACTGCAGTTAAATATCCTTTTTTCTTCCAAATATTCCTACGAATATGTTTTTTTGACATAGAAATACATTTTTTGGGAACTGCCATTCAAAAAAGGGTTACTCATTTTTATTTATCGTTGTATGTGAAAGACATGTATTGTTCGGAATAGATCGTTTTTTTTAATCATTATCTATACTTTATTCTGTGAATAATAGTTTTTTTTAACTTTCAACATTTAACATAAAAAAACAAATAACATAAAATACAAATAACATAAAATAAAAAATAATATATATATATATATTATTATTATTATATATATATATTATATATATATATAATATATAATTTATTTTTTTTTTCATTATTTTTGTTTATTGTTCTTTTCGAAAGAGATAAGAATTGGTGAATCGGAAACAATTATTAATTATAAAAAAAATCTCAATTTGTTTGTTTTCTTATGGAACATACATATCAATATGCATGGATAATACCTTTTCTTCCACTTACAGTTACTATGTCAATAGGATTTGGACTTATACTTATTCCGACAGCAACAAAAAATATTCGTCGTATATGGGTTTTTCCTAGTATTTTTCTGTTAAGTATAGCTATGGGATTTTCGGCCAATCTGTCTATTCAACAAATAAATGGAAGTTTTATTTATCAATATCTATGGTCTTGGACCATAGATATTGATTTTTCCTTAGAGTTTGGATATTTGATCGATCCACTTACTTCTATTATGTCAATACTAATTACTACTGTTGGAGTCATGATTCTTATTTATAGTGACAATTATATGTCTCACGACCAAGGATATTTGAGATTTTTTGCTTATATGAGTTTTTCCAATACTTCCATGTTGGGATTAGTTACTAGTTCTAATTTGATACAAATTCATATTTTTTGGGAACTAGTGGGAATGTGTTCATATTTATTAATAGGGTTTTGGTTCACACGACCGATTGCCGCAAGTGCTTGTCAAAAAGCTTTTGTAACTAATCGTGTAGGAGATTTTGGTTTATTATTAGGAATCTTAGGTCTTTATTGGATAACAGGTAGTTTGGAATTTCGGGATTTGTTCGAAATAGCTAATAACTTGATCCATAATAATGGGGTCAGTTCCTTATTTGCTACTTTGTGTGCCTCTTTATTATTTGTCGGTGCAGTTGCTAAATCTGCACAATTCCCCCTCCACGTATGGTTACCTGATGCCATGGAAGGACCTACTCCTATCTCGGCCCTTATACACGCTGCTACTATGGTAGCAGCAGGAATTTTTCTTGTAGCTCGGCTTATTCCTCTTTTCATAGACATACCTTATATAATGAATTTCATTTCTTTAACAGGTGTAATAACAGTACTATTAGGAGCTACTTTTTCTCTTGCTCAAAGAGACATTAAAAGAAGTTTAGCCTATTCTACAATGTCTCAATTAGGTTATATTATGTTAGCTCTAGGTATAGGTTCTTATCGAGCGGCTTTATTCCATTTGATCACTCATGCCTATTCTAAAGCTTTATTGTTTTTGGGATCTGGATCTATTATTCATTCAATGGAACCTATTGTTGGATATTCACCAGAAAAAAGTCAGAATATGGTTCTTATGGGTGGTTTAACAAGATATGTTCCAATTACAAGAACTACTTTTTTATTAGGTACACTTTCTCTTTGTGGTATTCCACCTCTTGCTTGTTTTTGGTCCAAAGATGAAATTCTTAATGATACTTGGTTATATTCACCAATTTTTGCAATAATACCTTGTTTCACAATAGGATTAACCGCATTTTATATGTTTCGGGTATATTTACTTACCTTTGATGGGTATTTGCGTGTTTATTTTCAAAATCACAGTAGCACTAAAAATAATTTGTTCTATTCAATATCTCTATGGGGAAAAGAAGCACCAAAAACAGTCAATAAAAATTTACTTTTATCAACAATGAATAAAAAGGTTTACTTTTTTTCAAAAGATACATATAAAATCATTGATAATGATAAGATACGATACTTTAGTACTTACTTTGGAAAAAAATATACTTCCATGTATCCTCATGAATCAGACAATACTATGCTATTTCCTCTGCTTGTATTGGTACTATTTACTTTGTTCGTTGGATCAATAGGAATTTCTTTTGATCAAGGAGTAATGGATTTTGATATATTATCGAAATGGTTAACCCCATCCCAAAATATTTTCCATCCAAATTCGAATTATTCTGTGAATTGGTATGAATTTTTTACAAATTCAATTTTTTCAGTAAGTATAGCCATTTTAGGATTATTCATAGCATATATTTTATATGGGTCTGTTTATTCATTTTTCCAGAATTTGGACTTAATCAATTCATTTCTAAAAGGGAGCCCTAAGAGAATTATCTTGGATCAAATAAAAAGTGTTATATACAATTGGTCATATAATCGTGGTTACATAGATATTTTTTATACTAGGGTTTTAGCCATGGGTATAAGAGGATTAACCGAGCTAACTCAGTTTTTTGATAGACATATAATTGATGGAATTACAAATGGAGTTGGTCTTACAAGTTCCCTTATAGGTGAAGGTATCAGATATATGGGGGGGGGACGAATCTCGTCTTATTTATTTTTATATTTTTTTTATGTATCAATATTTTTATTATTTTTTTTGTTCATTGGTATAAACCCAATAATTATACAGGTCTCCATGGGATAATTTTTTTGTCGTGTACAAAGACATTTTTCGTTCTATCATTTCCGAAAAAGTCGATAAACTAGGTGGATATGTAAAAGATATTTTTTTTTTCCCATTACTTGGACATGTATAAAAAAAATATTGTGACATTTCATTTCGTACAGCATTTTCAAACCGATCATTTTTTATATATCGCAATGGACAATTCCATCGTTTATAATCGAAAAGAAAAGTCACAAGAGGTTTTTCAAACCAGAAATAAGTCTTTTCATTTTTCTCTTCTTTAAGTCTTCCCAATTCCCAATTATCTTGATACCTATCAAGATAAGAATCTTCGTAAACTGGGCTATCTTTATAGCATGTCTCTTTAAAGTGAAAGTGGAATTCCCCCTTTGTTTTTTCCTTTCCATTCACTCGGATCTCTTCCGTTTCATCTATTTTTTCCGGATCTTCCTGTTCTTCCGAACAAAGGGAAGGGTCTTCTTCGGCGGATCCCTCTTGTTCCTGTTTAGTCTCCTTCGTTTCGGAAGTTGTTTCTACATCGCTTTCTTCCTCACTTTCTCCCCTTTCTTCCATTTCTGAGGTTTCTTTCAGTTTCTTAGTGACAATAGGCGACGGCATTCTGCCTAAATAGTAGACACAGGTGATAAATAAGAGAATACTAAAGATTCGAGCCATAGAATTTCTCAATTCTGACACAAGGTACTTATTGGATCGAATAGAATGATTTTGCCGTATCCAGAATAATACCAATCCAACCCATTTCATGAATAAAATGTGACCAATTAACCAACCAACAAAACTACTTGTTACAAATAACATCTTGTTGTTGCATCGAAACATATAAATGTTGACTAATCTGGCTAACGTTGAACTTGGTAAAATGAAATGGTTGAATAATTGAAAAATTAGATTATTCAGGAATACACATTGAATGCTGAGATTACGCATTGAATTTCTGGTAGTAGATCCATAATAAAAAAAGTTTTTGTGATTGTTCCAGAAGAAATGAAACAAAAGATACGGTAGAACTAGGACAGTTATTGTATGAGGTCTACCCAATGCTAGATGCAGAGGCGCATAATAGATCGATATGAACATCATGAGCTGTCCCGTAATAAAACCAGTTGTTGCTGATACCTCCTTCTCGGTTCCTTCTTCCATAACCCGAGCTCGGAGAAGGAAGAGAGAAGAGGGCCCTATGGAGAATGTGGTCAGAAATCCAT